ATTGGGATTGGGGATGAACAAAAATACTTGTTTGGTTACAGCAATAACACTTAGTAAGACCAACCGATGGGTTAGATTTCACTACAAAAAGGGGGATTGTTTTGGAGCAAACTTACACTACACAATGAAAGATAGCACATAATGGTAGAAAATAGGTGGAATGATAAATTATCTACATCTACATAGAATACTTCTAATAGAAAGTAATGGAAAGAATCACACATTCATTATTATTCGACAGACCAAAAAAAATCCTCAAATCAACTCATAGAATAGAGAAGAACGAACGTTGATACATTAAGGACCAATTCATTATCTCTGCATTATTATCTTTGAAACAACCAATTAGGGTTCTTGTTCGGCCAGAAAGCAATTATTCGAAGTCGGGGGACGTCTACAAATACAAGAAAATAGGTACTAGATCCGCGTAACTTAGGATTCAATTTGGTTTGGTCAGGATGAAGTTTTTAGACAGGATCATGTCATGATTTTCACTTCATAAATTGACTGGGATTGGGTATACCAAAACAAAAGTATATCAATAACTCTTTGAGAGTGGACAGAAAAAAAGTCATATGTAATCTAATTTATCCATGAAGATTAATGAAGAAGGATAGGTATTTTACCTAAGATTTTACAAATAGCGATTGGATCCGTTGGAATGCATTTTTTTTTTTCATGCCCCTATCTATGTATTTACACGAGCGTGTGGTAATGCTTTCATTTTTATGGACAAAGGAACCGGCCAGTCCATAAACAAGTACTAATGAGGAAATGAAAACTATACTAAACTAAAATAGAATGTCTATACTATACAAAAAAAAACGGAATGTGTTAGGGCTATACGGACTCGAACCGTAGACCTTCTCGGTAAAACAGATCAAACTGATTATTATCGAAATGATTCGAACTGTTTCAAAGACCCAACATGCATTTTGTTGCATTGGGCTCTTTCATCAACTGATTGATGTAAAGATCAGTTAGTCCACCATATTTTTTCTTTACAGGAAGATAATAAGATGGTTCCATGTGCTCTGATTCATCATTTTTATTCTGATCTAGGAGCAATACCAAAGTGTTTCAAAGAAGGGTTACCTTGACTTAGGTCTGCCTCCGGCCTAGATCAACCTAAGTTAAATGGAGTCTCTATCGCTCCGCAGCAAGAGTCAAATATGAGACTTCATACACCTTAAAGTTCATAGGATGAAAAGAGGTTCTTTTGAGTCCCTTATACTCATTATGCCTAGCATTGAATGTGAATGGACTGGGTATTTACCTTATCAATTAGCAAATCAATGGCGGGTTCTATTTGATTTGGCATCTGAATTCGCACTCGAATCGAACCGAATCAAATATTTGTCAGGCTATTGTTCTCTTGTTCCCTCGAATCTATGGAGTAAGACATCGATTTCTCAATAAGATCAATTATGTTCATTGCATAATGGGCTCCCTTGAAAAGCATTGGCGCACGTGTAAACGAGGTGCTCTACCTAACTGAGCTATAGCCCTTGTCATGAATATCTTAACATATAGATAATTTCTTGTCAAGACAAGATAGGATCCCACATGATAGTTCTCTGATCCGTTTACTGGTAGCGGATTGGTATTGCTTAGAAATAATATTCTACCTATAATCACGGAAGTGATGGGTCCTTTTTTTGTGATGATAAATAACCTACTTAACTCAGTGGTTAGAGTATTGCTTTCATACGGCGGGAGTCATTGGTTCAAATCCAATAGTAGGTAGAACTTATTAGATACCATTAACTCCGGTATCTAATAAGTTTTTCTACCCATCTTCTTTTTTTCGTTGTATCATCAGATTAGACTTGATTGTGTTCAATTGGTGGAATCAAAAGTGTATAATAAAGAACTTCTTTTAATTATTTTGATTTGATGTATTTGACTAGTAGGAAATAACATTCACAGCCTCTACTCGTGTCCTAGCTCGTCTGAGAGCTAGATTCGCCTCAATTGCTTGTCTCTTACCTTGAGCTCTACTCAAGTTAGCTTCAGCTATTTCAAGAGCTTCTTGAGCTTCTTGCGGATCAATGTCAGTACTCATCTCCGCATCATTTCCTAAAATGGTGATCTCATTATTACTTATTCTAGCGAAACCTCCCATCAGAGCCACCGTTAACCATTGGTCGTTGAGGCGTATTCTCAAAAGACCTATATCTACCGCTGTGGCAATAGGGGCGTGGTTTGGTAATACGCCAATTTGGCCACTATTTGTAGATAAAATGATTTCTTTCACTTCTGAATCCCAAATAATTCGATTAGGAGTCAGTACACAAAGATTTAAGGTCATTTCTTCAATTTGCTCTCCTCTTCTAAGTTCATAGCTTTCGCGGTAGCTTCATCGATGTTACCCACCAAATAAAAGGCCTGCTCGGGAAGACCGTCTAATTCTCCGGAAAGGATCAGTTGAAACCCCCTAATTGTTTCTGCGAGACCGACATATTTCCCCGGAGAACCGGTAAAGACTTCTGCCACGAAG